TTTGCATTCCTTAACTTAAACTGAATTCCTAATCTACTTCGTGGAAGAAAATAAGTTTCTTGAAATTTCATTTAAAATCTCGACTTGTATCTCCCCAAAAGTAATCTTAAATCACCTAATCGTTCGAGTTCGAATCTTTGTTGCGGAGTCTAAAAATTATACGCCCTCGAGTTGAATCATAACGACTTACCTCAATTTTGACTCTATCTCCTGGTAGTATCCGTATAAAACTACGTCGGATCCTTCCTGAAACATAACCTAGAATCAGATCTTCATTATCTAAACGAACCCGGAACATACCGTTGGGAAGTGATTCAGTAATTAAACCTTCATGAACCCATTTTTGTTCCTTCATTCCAGGTACAACCCCCTTGAAATATCAACTAATGGAGGAGGAGTGATATTAGATAACTCTTTATCTTTTTTTTTTTCACAAATAATCAATTTCATATCTAATTTTGATAGTCGAAGGATTACCATATATAACACAAGATTTCTCCCCCGATTCCTTCTAATCGAGCTTCTCGGTCTGTCATTATACCTCGAGAAGTAGAAATAATTACAATCCCTATACCACCTAAAATTCTAGGAATTCTTTGATAGTTAGAATAGATTCGTAGACCAGGTCGACTTATCCGTTTTAAATTTAAAATAGTTTGAGATGGCCCCTTCCTATTTCTTCTATGTTGTAGGGTTAAAACCAAAAAATCTTTGTTGTTTTCCCGATGTTTTCTCACGTTTTCTATAAAACCTTCTCTTAAAAGTATTTTTACAATGCTTTCAGTGATGCTAGTAGATGATATTCGAACCGTTACTTTTCTATGCATGTCAGCATTTCGTATAGAGGTTATTATGTCAGCAATAGTGTCCCTACCCATAATGAACTAAAATTTGTGGTTCCTCAAAATTTTGATATAATAAACATGATATTTTTTGTTATGAAGTAACATTATTAAAGGTATATACGTGAGACACAATCTATTAATCATTCAAAATACTCTACTATACCTTATAACTCTATATGATGATGATGTTCTTATCTTATAATACTTCAGGGGCTAATGACACTATTTTAGTAAAATTTAACTTTCTTAATTCTCGGGCGATCGCACCAAAAACTCGAGTTCCTTTTGGATTTCCTTCTTCATCAATGACAACTGCAGCATTGTCATCATATCGTATTATCATACCATTATCGCGTTTGAGTTCTTTACAAGTACGTACAATTACAGCTCTGACCACTTCCGATCTTTTTAGGGGCATATTTGGTACTGCTTCTTTGATCACAGCAACAATAACATCACCAATATGAGCATATCGGCGATTACTAGCTCCTAGTATTCGAATACACATCAATTCTCGGGCCCCGCTGTTATCTGCTACATTCAAATAGGTCTGGGGTTGAATCATATCATTTTTTTTATCTGTTCTTTCAATGCAAAACAAAAGGGGCAAAAAAAAAAAGAAACCTGCAATTGCTTTTTTATTCCAAGAACTCTTTCTTTTGGTTATACGTTTCTATCACGAAATAATGAATTGAGTTCGTATAGGCATTTTGGATGCCGCTATTGAAATAGCCTTTCGAGCTATATTTTCTGCTACTCCACCCATTTCATAAAGTATTCTACCTGGTTTAACAACAGCTACCCAATATTCGGGAGATCCTTTACCCGACCCCATACGTGTTTCCGCAGGTCTTACTGTAACGGGTTTGTCTGGAAATATACGTACCCATATTTTTCCACCACGGCGGGCATTTCGTGTCATTGCTCGTCGCCCTGCTTCTATTTGTCTAGATGTGATCCAAGCGGGTTCAAGTGCCTGAAGAGCATATCGACCGAAACAAATAGAATTACCTCGATACGATATTCCCCTCATTCTTCCTCTATGTTGTTTACGGAATCTGGTTCTTTTGGGGTTATAGTTGATGGTTGTTTCGCAATGCCATCTCTACTACAGAACTGGACATGAAAGTTTCTTCTCATCCAGCTCCTCGCGAATCAAAACAATTGAAAAAAAAGTCGCGGGCGAATATTTACTCTTTTATCTTTTAATAGCTAGTTCAGTTGTAGGGTTAGCCCACGATCGCTCAGACTAAATGAAATTATTCTCTGGTTCGTTCCGCCATCCCACCTGATGAATCATTAGGATTCATTTTCAATAAAATCTTCAGCATTCACAGGTTCCGTCGTTCCCATCGCTTCTCGATTAATGCTTAGGTCTGAATTATACAACGGAGCCTCTCATTTAATTTGTTCTTGAACCAATCGTCTCAGTCTTTATTGGCTCGAGGCTCTTGATTTTTTTGTTCTTTTGTTCTTTTTGTTCTGTGAACATATTAATCTCCTTATGTATGAATTGAGAGTATTGATGCTTTATTACATTGTTTTTTATGAGATGGTTTATAGACCTTACATATTTTTATAGTGGAATTATATCATTACTATATATATATTTTCTTTCTCTCACCTTTCCAGTTATTCACATCCTTTTTATATTT